AATATCAGTATTAAACTCGAAACTTCCAACGGATGGCCAGTGCCCCACGGAAACAAAAGAATCGGTTATATTTCTCATATGCTCCCCTCTTATAGATAGGACTAACAAAGAACAGAGTTCTTTTTTTATCACTCCGCTCGCCCCCCCCTTTTTTTTTACATTTTTATTCTACGATGAAAGAAAAAATTAAACAAAAGGATTTGCAAATAAAAGAGCTAATGCCACGACCAGTCCATAAATTGTTAAAGCTTCCATAAAAGCCAGACTAAGTAATAAAGTACCTCGTATTTTACCCTCTGCTTCTGGTTGTCTCGCAATACCTTCTACAGCTTGGCCCGCAGCAGTACCTTGACCAACCCCAGGTCCAATAGAAGCAAGCCCTACAGCCAATCCAGCAGCAATAACGGAAGCAGCGGAAATCAGTGGATTCATGGTAAGTTCCTCGCACAAAAAAAAGAAATGGTTAATGATACAACCAACTAAGAAATTAGTACTTATCTTTATCTACTTATTGTTCTACTTCTACTTTGACTATTTACTTTTTACTTAACTACACTTATTTTTTTTTTTATTTTGATTGATCTTTATCATTAAAATGGATCGAGCCGAAATAGCTAAAAATTCAAAAGGGAAATCATAATATTGCGGGCTAGAAAAAAAGATAGGGATAATTCCTATCTAACTAGTAAATAACATATACCTTTTTTCTTCCATAACGTAAATTACCTGCAATTTTTATTATATTCAATCGTATTCTGGAACCATTCTTCAAAACATACACAAGCATTTATATTCATAAGCATTACATATATGTAGTAGGACCTTTTTCTCTTTCAAATTCTGCAATATCATATATCTTTCTTTATATATACATAGATATATACGCATATATTTGCATTTTCTTCTCCAACCCAGTGAATTATATTAAACCTCGCATTGCTGAAATTGGAATAAGCTTCAAAAAAGACTATTTCGAAAGTTAGTCAATGATGACCCTCCATAGATTCGCCTATATAAGCTGCAGCCAAAGTTGCAAAAATAAGAGCTTGAATACCACTTGTAAATAATCCAAGAAACATGACGGGTATAGGAACTACTGAAGGCACTAAAGAAACAAGAACAACTACTACTAATTCATCAGCCAATATATTCCCGAAAAGTCGAAAACTAAGAGATAAAGGTTTTGTAAAATCTTCTAGGATATTAATTGGTAAAAGTATTGGAGTTGGTTGAATGTATTTCCCGAAATATCCCAATCCTTTTTTGCTAAGACCCGCATAGAAATATGCCGCTGACGTGGGTAAAGCTAAAGCAACAGTAGTATTTATATCATTCGTGGGCGCAGCTAACTCCCCATGAGGTAACTTTATAATTTTCCAAGGTAAAAGAGCACCTGACCAGTTAGAAACAAAAATAAATAGGAACATCGTTCCAATAAATGGAACCCAAGGACCATACTCCTCTCCAATCTGAGTTTTGCTCAAATCTCGAATAAATTCAAGAACATATTCAAAGAAATTCTGACCGTCGGTCGGAATGGTTTGTGGATTCCGAACAACTATGATGACTGAACCTAATAAGATAGCAATTACAACCCAAGAAGTGATAAGTACTTGGGCATGAATTTGTAAACCTCCTATTTGCCAATATAAATGTTGGCCTACTTCTACACCTGATATATCGTAAAACCCTTTGAGTGTTTTAATGGAACATGGTATAACATTCATATTGTCCTCTAACAGAAATCAAACTTCAAAAAAGTAATTATTTTTATTCAACCATCTCTTTCTCAATTCATCTACGTTAATTCATGAATTTCAGTTAAGAATCATATATTTAGTATTTAGGATACACGGAAATCACCTCAAAAAATACCAATCATTTTCTCTTTTTTATTCAATATTCAAAATCACTCCAAAAAAAGCAAATCAAAAAAATAGTAACAATCAAAGAAAGTTCACCAAAAACTAACTAATTGGATTCTCAATTAGAAGATAATCAACCCTTTTTTATATAACTAGAACGGCCCTCACAAATTGCAGATACTAATTTGGTAAGAATCAATCGAATTGAAGCTATAGCATCATCGTTGGCCGGAATAGAAATATCTGCAAGATCTGGATCACAATTTGTATCAATTAAACAAATTGTTGGAATACCCAAAATGACACATTCTCGAAGAACCATATATTCTTCTTGCTGATCAACGATAATTACAATATCGGGCAATCCCGTCATATATTTGATCCCACCCAGATATGTTTGCAAGGTAGATAACTTTCTCTTCAACATTGCTGCATCTCCTTTAGGAAGACGATTGAGTTTTCCCATCTTTTGTTCTGCTCTTAAGTCCCTGAACTTCTGAAGTCTTGTTTCTGTAGTAGACCAATTTGTTAACATACCCCCAAGCCATTTTTTATTAACATAATGACATCGAGCCCTTATTGCTGCTGATGCTACTAAATCCGCTACTTTCTTTTTGGTGCCAACGATTAAGAATTTTTTCCCCCTACTCGCTGCATCAAAAACTAAATCGCAGGCTTCTGATAAAAAACGAGCAGTTATAGTAAGATTTGTAATATGAATACCTTTACGCTTCGCAGAGATGTAAGGAGCCATTCTAGGATTCCATTTCTTAGTACCATGACCAAAATGAACTCCTGCTTCCATCATTTCTTCCAAATTAATGTTCCAATATCGTCTTTCCATTTTCCCACACTTTCTCTTTATTTTGTTTTTTTCAAAGAGATTCAGTACCCTGTGAAATAAATAATTGTTCCGACGGAACCTTATACCAGGATTGACCATTGATCTACAACCCAAACCATCAATTTCATTTCATTCTTGATTTTTTATTTCATTGATTACCAAATGCATAATCGGACCAGAGGGTTCAAGTCAAAATCAAAAAAAAAAAGAACCTCTTGTTAGGAATTACATAAATTACATTATGTAAATGATTGGTTTGATGTCTCATGGAAATTTTTTGGGCCGCAAGAACAAAATAATTCTCTATGGTGTAACAAAATATCTCTCATTTCCAACTCGAATATATTCTTCTTTTTTATTTTCAAATGAATGTTTTTGTCTTGCTTTAAACGATGTACTAATTTTTTGAACCCGGTACCAACCGGTATAATCCCCCCCAAAACAACGTTCTCTTTCAGGCCTTTCAACCAATCAATACGACCTCGTAGAGCAGCTTTTGCTAAAACTCGAGCAGTTTCTTGAAAACTAGCTTCGGATATGAAACTTTGAGTATTCAGAGATGACTTCGTGATTCCCAATAAGATTGCCCGATAACAGATTGCTTCGTCCAAAATACGCCCTGCTCGCTCTGCTCGCAACAATCCAATTAATTCCCCAGGTGAAAAAACATTAGACATTCCATCTTCTGAAACCAACACTTTTGATGTTACTTGACGTACAATAATTTCTATATGTCTATTATGGATCTGTACCCCCTGGGATCGATAAACTTTTTGGATCTTATTAACCAAAGAGATACGACTTTGGGTTATGGTTAATTCAGCTCCAATCAAGAATCCCCAGGGGATCCCAAGAATCTTTCGGATACGTTCGTCCCAACCTTCAACTCTCCTTTCGAGGTTCATCGATATTGAATCAATTGAACGAACTTCTAAGATTTGTTCCACTTTTGGAAGACCTTGCGTTATGTCACCGGATCTCGATTTTTCATATATAAATGTAATTAATGTATCTCCTTCATAAAAGGTTTCCCCATAATGGCCATGAACAGTTGCTCCTGGAGTGACCAAATAGGGCTTAGCTGATCTTATAACTAAAGAATCAACATGAACAATGAAAATTTGACCAGATTTTTTTATGCGTGATCCGTATTTCAATAGACATACATTTTCACAAAGGAATTGTCCAAGGCTAATTATTGTCCATCCCTCTTCATAATAATCGTGATGGAGAAAACACCAATTCAAATGGAATAAATTCCAAATGATTTTACTGCATGGATCGGGATTATAAATCCTCCTATTTTCATCTAGGAAAAAATATTGAAATGGAAATACTTGAAACACTTGGAAAGTCTGTTGAAAATTTTCAAGTGACAAATATTTATTTAAAAAGACTTGATTAGAAGTTCTTAAATAGTAAGATGAACAAAAATTTACTATTTTAGGCACAATAGTACCTAAGGGACCCAACAAATCCCTAATTGGAATTATGGGATCCGCTTCTTTTGTCGCATTATTATATCTCGAAGTATTGAAGGGGCCCATTCGAAAACAATTAGATGATGACAAAATTATGAAAGATTTGTATTCCTTATTTCGATTCAACAACGTACCAAGAGTTCCCCCCCGATGTTCGGGAAATAATTGAATCTTCGCCTTGGAATCAAAAGGATTCATATGGATACGATCTAATCCACTATTGGAAATCAATCCTGAACCTGCCGTATCATACCTTTTTACGGTATACGAAATAGTGGACTTTACTAACTCAATTCGGAGGAAATCACGAAGCAGATCTTTTGCCCTTATTTCAACAAAAAAAGCATGAATCTCTTCTTCTATAGAACCCTTTTTTTCTTGGTCCCACTTCAATACTAAGCAAGCCCGAACTAATTGAATACTTGTGTGAGAAATTCCTCGAATTGACTTGCCATTTCCATAAAGTATATAATTGACAATTCGAAGTTGGACATTATCCTTTTCCTGCAAGAGATCCTGAGAGAAAAGTGTTGCTAAATTTATCCCATCAGCTATTTCATATGTGATTACGGGCCGAACCAAAACAAAATGTTTTTTTTTTGTAGGTGCGATCCGTTGGACATAGATCCAATTTTTAAATTTTTTTGATCCTTTAGAATTTTTTTTTTCCATTCCTGGTGGTATCAAAATACCACCGTGCCTAGATATTTTATCCATCTCTCCAGGAAAATGAATATCTCCAGAAAAAATTTTCAGTTCCATACTTTTTTTTTTTCTCTCTACTCGGACTAATCCGCCTACTCTACTTCTTGTATTTAAATTTAAAGCAAGTCGTGTATCTACTCCAACGATACTATTGTTCCGGACCATTATGGGCGAAGATACGGGTAAGATATGCACTTCCTCGGGAATAAAAAAAAATTGATCTACTTTCATTTGCATTTGATATTTCGGACTAAATTCTTTTGTTCCTCGATACTCAATCAAATCCTCTTTTTTTACCATTGAATCTACTTCGACAATCCCATATTTAGTAATTCCCGAACTGCTTCTTCTGTATCGCGGATCATCAAAATAAGCAAGAATACTATTTTGACGTAAAATACCATTTCTAGGTATTTTCATCGAAATACCAAAACAGGGTATTAGTTTCTTCTCTCGTTCTTGATCATATTGTAAGGGAATCACGAATCTATTTCTTCGCTTTTTCGCCAAGGAATCATCGTAATTATCTTGACGAATAAAAGTAGAAGGATCTATGAGATTCCAATGAACATGAGATATGGTTCTATAAGGTTTTGAATAGTCAATAATTTCCCTATCTTTTTTACCAAAAGTATCCAACAATTTATGTCTTACTTGATCATTAGTAAGTGAGAGATCAAAGATATATCTTTCTTCAACAGAAAAAGAGTTAGCATTCATTTGATCTTGATCCTTGTGGAGTGAAAAAGACACTATATTGGATCTGCATAGACTTCCTGCTAATATCCATAAATGACTTGTTTTTGGTAATAGATGAACATTACTATATGGATATTCGGACGCATGATAGCCATCAGTACTCCAGTGCATTTCTCCTTCTGACTCAGAATAAATATGTTTTCGAACCCTCTCTTTAAAATGAAAAGTGGACGTTCCGGCACGAATCTCGGCAATTACTTGTTCTGATTCTACATATTGATCATTTTGAACTAAAATCAAACTCTTTGTTGGAATATTCACATTATGTAGAATATCTCGACTCTCAATAGTTATATACAAGTCTATAAAACATAAAAAAGCAGGATGCCCATGACGGGTACGTGTGGGATGAACCAAATCCTCATCGAATTTTATTTTTCCATTAGAGGGAGCTCGTACATATTCGGCAGTACCGCCTGTGAATACTCCGCCGGTATGAAAAGTTCTTAGTGTTAGTTGAGTCCCCGGTTCCCCAATTGATTGACCCGCAATAATGCCTACGGCTTCTCCCAACTCGACCAGGTCACCATGAGTAGGGCTCCGGCCATAACATAATTGACAGATCCAAGATGTACTCCTGCAAGTAAAGGGAGTTCGAATATATATTGGGTGTGCTCGAAAGGTTATGAATCGATTGACAAGCCCAATTCCAATATCTTTATTTCGAGTGGCAATGCATCGTGGGCCGATATATATATCGTCTGTTAATACACGACCAATGAGTGTTTGGACAAAAATTTTTTCCGTCATTCCATTTTGAGGACTCACGGAAATACCTCGGATAGTACCACAATCCGTTCTACGTACAAGAATGTGTTGAACTACTTCAACAAGTCTACGCGTGAGGTATCCAGCATCTGATGTTCGTACAGCAGTATCTACAACTCCTTTGCGGGCTCCGTAGCAAGAAATTATATATTCTGTCAAAGAAAGCCCTTCGCGTAAATTGCTTTGAATGGGTAAATCTATCATTTGTCCTTGAGGATCCGACATTAATCCTCTCATACCTACTAATTGGTGTACTTGAGATGCATTTCCCCTAGCCCCCGAAAAGGACATTAGATGGACTGGATTAGAAGGATCAGTCATCCGAAAATTAGGATTCATTTCTTGTCTCAAATATTCACTTGTAGCATACCATATCTCGATGGATTGACGTAATTTTTCTACCACGTGTACATTCCCATAATGATGGTTTTTTTCTAAAAGAAAAGTTTGTTGTTCAGCGTCTTGAACTAACCATCCCTTAGAAGGTATTGTTAAAAGATCATCAATTCCCAATGAAATAGATGTAGCAGTGGCTCGCTGGAAACCCAAAGTCTTTACTTGATCCAGGATATGTGATGTATATGCCATTCCGAAATGATCTATTAATCTGCTAATAAGTCGTTTCATAGCAGTTCCATCTATCACTTTATTGTGAAAGACCAGATTGGTCCGTTCTGACATAAGGACCTCCATATTCTGCTGAGTAAGATTCCACAATAGGCCTGGGTCAGTGATTCGAAAACTTCCTTTCCTCAATCTTGATTCACGCGGAAATTCAGAAATTATGATACCAGTTAAATCGGGGAGACCCAAATTTACACGAGTATGGGCATCACTAATAGGATTTGTTAATTTTTATATAGCGTATGAGTTAGATACTATGAGTAAGCCCGCCAAAACCCTTGTATGGCTTCTTCTATTTCTCGATAAAAAGAAAGATGACCAACAGTAGTTCGAATGTATATACAACGAATTTCTCTTTTTACACTTCCTACTATTTGATAGTGCTTATAAATCTCATTAGAATTACCAAAAGATTCATATTGAACTTCAATGGGAACTTCTCTTGAGCCAACGA